ATCTGGTATCCTCATGCATGAAGATAATCAATTCGGTCGTTGTGGTCGGACTCTATTATGGATTTCTGACCACATTCTCCATAGGGCCCTCTTATCTCTTCCTTCTCCGAGCTCGGGTTATGGAAGAAGAAGAAGGAACCGAGAAGTTGGTATCAGCAAAAACTGGGTTTATTATGGGACAACTCATGATGTTCATATCGATCTATTATGCGCCTCTGCATTTAGCATTGGATAGACCTCATACAATAACTGTCCTAGTTCTACCGTATCTTTTGTTTCATTTATTCTTCGAATGCGAACTATGCATTTTGCAGTATAAAAACAGAAAAAGAAAGTCAATACGTAATCTCACCATTACATGTGTATTCCTGAATAATCTCATTTTTCAATTATTGAATCAATTCCTTTTGCCAAGTTCAACCTTAGCCAGATTAGTCAACGTTTATATGTTTCGATCCAACAACAAGATGTTATTTGTAACAAGTAGTTTTGTTGGTTGGTTAATTGGTCACATTTTCTTCATGAAATGGTTTGGATTGGTATTTTTCTGGATACGGAAAATTACTCCTAGTAGGCCGAAAAAGTACATTAGATTTTATGGGGACTATGCGTTAGAGAAGGAAGACCTCCTTGCGATAAGCTTAACACTCATCAGTATCTACTATTTAGGCAGAATGCCGTCGCCTACTATCACTAGGAGAGTGGGGAAAATAAGATCAGAAATCTCCCAATGGGATGAAAACTACCTCATCCGGTTCGAAGGCCATATAGTAAACTCTCTGTTCGACTATAAACAATGGAATCGTCCATTACGATATATAAAAAATGACAATTTTAAAAGACCAGTAATAGATGAAATGTCACAATATTTTTTTCGCATACGTCCAAGTTATGGAAAACAAATAATAACTTTTACGTGTCCACCCAGTTTGTCAACTCTTTGGAAAATGATACAAAGAAAGTTCAAGTGTTATTCGCCTAGTCAAATAAAAAAACCGCCGGATCTCTATCGTTCTTTGGTTTATACCAACAGAGAAAAAAGGCGCAACTTGTGCAATGAATTCATAAATCGAATAAAAGCTCTAGGCAAGGGAGCCCCCGCTTTGGATGTGCTCGAAAAAAGGACCAGATTGTACAATAAAAAGAATAAGAAAAATTACTTGCCTAAAGCATATGATCCTTTTTTGAGCGGACCATATCGGAAAAAACTAAGAAGAGGAATAATGGATTCACCCGGAATTTACACAACAGAGTCGTGGATCAATAGGATTCACCGTCTCCTTGTTATTAGTTTCCCAGAACTTATTAATACAAGAGATGAAGATGCAAGTATAACTGTGAAAGTTCTACACAAGATATTAGTACCAGATATTGATCAATATCTTGGATCAGATCTAAAGAGGTCTAAGATCATTGAAAGACGAAGAATCCGTAGAAAAGTTCCTCGATGGTCATACAATTTGAATACCGATTTACAAGATGCTGAGAAAGAAAATGCGGACGAACCAACAGAGTACTATGCGGTTCTTTTAAGAAAATACGACCGCTTGGTAGTTTATAGTGATGAGGACGATCAGGAGATCAACGTTAATTCTGATGGTGAACTAGAAGAAAAAATCGGAGAGATAGCACTACTAGATTACCCAAGAGAGAGAGATCCTTATCGGGGCCTAATCAAAGGATCCATGCGCGCTCAAAGACGTAAAATACCTATTTTGAGGGTGTATCAACCACTCTTCCAGTCTCCACTTTTTTTGGGCAGAATACGCGGAGCGGCTTTTACATCTTTTGTAAATATCATCGAATTATGGAAATACCTTTTTCGTAATTGGTTGGGGAAAGATCCCAAATTCGAAGTCTCAACTTCGGATTCTGAAATAGAAGAGGAAGAACTGGTAAAAAGCGAATCTATTTGGTTAGAAGAGATGGAAATTGAAGACGACGATCCATTGCTGGAAAGAGAAAAAGAGTTCTTTGATGAAATGCTATACCAAGGATTTGACGATGTTGTCCTGGGGCTGCAAGGATCAAGAAGTCTCAGCTTAATAGCCCAATCGATTTTTAGAAAATACATCCTACTGCCTTCAACGATAATAGTGAAAAATATCGTCCGTGCGCTCTTCTTTCAAACTCCCGAATGGGACGCGGATTGGAGGGATTGGAAGAAAGAACTACATATATACTGCACCTATAATGGCGTTCAAATATCAGACAGAGAACTTCCGAGCAACTGGTTAATGGGCGGTATTCAGATAAAGGTCCTATTCCCTTTCTATCCGAAACCTTGGCGCAAATCTAAGCTACGATCCGATCCAATGAAAGAGAAAAAAAGAAATGCGGATTGGAAAAATAAAAGAAAAGGGAAAACCAAAGATTCTTTTTATTTAACTCCCTGGGGAGGGGCAAAAGAAAAACCTTTTGGTCCTCTTAAAGAACAACCTTCTTTTTTTAAACCCATTTGGAAAAAACTCGAAAAAAGAATGAGAAAAGAACTGAAAAAGAAAAGCTTTTCAACTCTAATAAGATCTTTTTTAATAAAAGGGTTTTCATTTCTACAGGAAATGCCGGGGATCTTAGAAGAGAAAGTAAGATGGATTCAAAAAATCACTTTATTTGAAAAAGAAAAAATAAAAGAATTTCCAAAAGAAAATTCCAGTTTCCTATTTCCATCTGAATTGAGTAAAGTACATAAACCGCATGAAAATCGAAAAGATTCCAGACTCAGTAAGAAGTTTCAAAAAAAACGGGCCGTTCGACGTAGTCCTGCGGTTCGGACAAATTTTTCGCGGACACAAAAGAACGATATATTCATTAGGAGAATGATAGTCATACGAGAAATAAACAATATTGCAGAAGAACTAGAAAAGAGAAAAATGTTTCTAACTCCAGATAGAAATAGTAGTAGTCCTTACGAGACGGATTGGGGTGATAAAAGATCGGAATCACAGAAACATATTTGGCAGATATTTAAAGGAAAAAGTGTCCGATTCATACGTAAATGGGAATGTTTCGTAAATTCTTTCATTGAAAGAATTTACGTGGATATTTTTCTATGTACCATTAATAGTTTCAGAATTCATGCACAACCGTTCTTTGAATCATCAAAAAAAATTATCAATAAATACATTGATAATATTGAAAAAAATAAAAAAGAAATTTTTGAAACAAATCAAAATCCAATTCGCTTTATTTCGACTCTCAAAGAATCGCTTTTTCATATTACTAATATTAGTAATGAGGAATCAGAGATTTCTCGGGACTTATCTTCTTTGTCCCAAGCGTATGTATTTTACAATTTATCGCAAACACAAGTAATTAATAAGTATCACTTGAGATCTGTACTTCAAGATCACGGAGCACGTCTTTTTTTTAAGGATAGAATAAAAGAATATTTGTGGACACTAGGAATATTGGATGCCAAATCAAGTTCCAAAAGACTTCCGAATTCTGGAATGAATGAATGGAAAAACTGGTTAAGAGGTCATTATCAATACAATTTCTCTCAGACTAGATGGTCTAGATTAGTATCGCAAAAATGGCGAAATAAGGTCAGGAAACGTCATACGAGTCAAAATAAAGAATCAAAAAAAGATTCATATGAAAAAGACCAATCCATTCATTGCGAGAAACAAAAAAATTATATAATGAATTCATTACCAATTCAAAAATATAAATTCACAAAAAACTACAGATATGATCTTTTATCACATAAATATATTCATTATGAGGACAAGAAGGACTCATACTCATATATTTCTATTAGTGATTATCTAGGAGATAACGATACGGATAAAAATATGGGTAGAAAATATTTGGAGTGGAGAACTATTCTTTATTTTAGTAGAAAAAATATTGGTATTAAGCACCGGATCAATAGAGATACTGGGACCAACATAAAGAAAAAAACTAAGACTGGGACTAATAATTATCAAATAATGGATAATAAAGATCTTTTTTCTCTCACGATTCATCAAGAAAGGAACCCATCCAATCAAAAAAACTTTTTTGATTGGATGGGAATGAATGAAGAAATGCTATATCGTTCCATATCGAATCAAGAAATGGAAACTTGGTTCTTCTCAGAATTAGTGCCACTTTATGGTGCATATAAGAGTAAACCGCGGATCATACCAATTAAGTTACTTTTTTTAAATAATGAAAGCTTTAGCGAACAAGAAAAAAGGTATCTTCGTGAATTCGAAGAGTATCTTCGTAAAGAAGCCGAAAAAAAAGAAAAAGAACAGTCGGACCAAAAGAATCTTGGATCAGATTCGCCAAATCAACAAAAAGATCTTCTTGTTGATTCCGCGGAATCAGACATTAAAAACCGTAGAAAACAAAGCCAATCCAAGAAGGATATTAGTGGGCCACAACTAAATTTATTAATGAGAAAACATTTGGTTTCTCAATTAAACATAAATTCTTCTTTGAATCTACCAGAGATAATGGATATCAGGACATTTAGTTTCCTGCTTAAGATGATGAAATATTCAAACGATATTGATATATACTCTATAGAAATAGGAGATATTCGTATGAATTTCCTGGCGACACTACGGCGTTTGACGTATCCTATTCTAGATGTTCCAACATTCATAAAAAGAGGAATAATAACTATCGAGCCGATTCGTTTGTTTCTAAAATTGGATGGACAATCAATTATGTATCAAATGATAGGTATTTCCCTGGTCCATAAGAATAAGCACCAAACTAATGAAATATGCCGAGAAAAAAAATATGATTTGCTTGTTCCTGAAAATATTCCATCTACTAGACGTCGTAGAGAATTGAGAATTCGAATTTGTTTTAATTCTGCAAATGGGAGAATTGTGGATAGATATCCAGTATTGGTCGACCGCTACAACATGAGGTACTGTGTGGATTTTTTGGGCGAGGACAAGCATATTGATACGGATAGAAATAAATTGATCCAATTCAAATTGTTTCTTTGGCCCAATTATCGATTAGAAGATTTAGCTTGTATGAATCGCTACTGGTTTGATACCAATAATGGAAGTCGTTTCAGTATGTCAAGGATACATATGTATCCACTTCAGAATTAGTTGATGGTACATTTGCTATATATCTATATTACGTGTCATATCCAGCAGATAAAGGCATACAGAGGTACACAGGTTATGTTACATTCTGATACACGATACTGATTCAATGATGTATCATAGCAATTGGATCTAGGAATGAATCGGAAGAATTTTCTTAAGTCCAAATCATTACCTTTTGTGAGCATCGAAATATACCATGTCTTGTCTATCGAATCCAATTCAAAATTGTATTTCTTAATTGGATTCGATAGACAAGACAAAAGTAGTTTATGACAAAATCCAGATTATTTTATTGTGCGTACCAGACCTAAACGGGCAGCTTTATTATTATTTCTGATCAGAAATATCAGAAAAGAAAGAAAAAAGAAAAAGAAATTTTTATGATAAAAAACTCATTAATCTCGGTTATTCCGCAAGAAGAAAAAAACAAAGGATCTGTTGAATTTCAAATATTCAGTTTCACCAATAAGATACGTAGACTTACTTCCCATTTGGAATTGCACAGAAGAGACTATTTATCTCAGAGAGGCCTGAGGAAAATTCTTGGAAAACGTCAACGACTACTGGCTTATTTGTCAAAGAAAAATAGAGTACGTTATAAAGAATTAATTAGTCAGTTGGATATTCGGGACCAAAAAATTGGTTAATTGGAAGATTCGTTTGAATTTTTTGGTTTATTGGATCTTGAATTTTGATGAACCCCGTTTCCAGCAATTCATGAAATAATGAATCAGGGTAAGAAAACATATGACTGTACCGGAAACAAGAAAAGACTTCATGATAGTCAATATGGGTCCACACCACCCATCAATGCATGGTGTTCTTCGACTCATCGTTACTCTAGATGGTGAAGATGTTATTGACTGTGAACCCGTATTAGGTTATTTACATAGGGGGATGGAAAAAATTGCGGAAAACCGAACAATTATACAGTATCTACCCTATGTAACACGTTGGGATTATTTAGCTACTATGTTCACAGAGGCAATAACAGTAAATGCACCAGAACAATTGGGAAATATTCAAGTACCTAAAAGAGCCAGCTATATCAGAGTCATTATGCTGGAGTTGAGTCGTATAGCTTCTCATTTATTATGGCTTGGTCCTTTTATGGCAGATATCGGTGCACAGACTCCCTTCTTCTATATTTTCAGGGAGAGGGAATTGCTATATGATCTATTCGAAGCTGCCACAGGTATGCGAATGATGCATAATTATTTCCGTATCGGGGGAGTAGCTGCTGATCTACCTCATGGCTGGATAGATAAATGTTTGGATTTCTGCGATTATTCTTTAACAGGAGTTGTTGAATATCAAAAACTTATTACGCGGAATCCCGTTTTTTTGGAACGAGTTGAAGGAGTGGGCATTATTGGGGGAGAAGAAGCAATAAATTGGGGTTTATCAGGACCAATGCTACGAGCTTCCGGAATCCAGTGGGATCTTCGTAAAGTTGATCGTTATGAGTGTTACGATGAATTCGATTGGGAAGTCCAATGGCAAAAAGAAGGAGACTCATTAGCTCGTTATTTAGTACGAATCAGTGAAATGGCGGAATCCATAAAAATTATTCAACAGGCTCTGGAAGGAATTCCAGGCGGTCCCTATGAGAATTTAGAAGTACGGCGCTTTGATAAAGCAAGGACAAGGGATTTCGAATGGAATGATTTTAAATATCGATTCATTAGTAAAAAGCCTTCTCCCACTTTTGAATTGTCGAAACAAGAACTTTATGTGAGAGTTGAAGCTCCAAAAGGAGAATTGGGAATTTTTCTGATCGGAGATAATAGTGGTTTTCCCTGGAGATGGAAAATTCGTCCACCCGGTTTCATCAATTTGCAAATTCTTCCTCAGCTAGTTAAAAGAATGAAATTGGCCGATATCATGACGATACTAGGTAGTATAGATATCATTATGGGAGAAGTTGATCGTTGAAATGATAATTGATACGACAGAAATACAAGCTATCAATTCTTTTTCCAGATCGGAATCCTTAAAAGAGGTGTATGGCCTCGTATGGTTGCTTGTTCCTATTTTTACTCCTATAGTGGGAATCACAATAGGTGTACTCGTGATTGTGTGGTTAGAAAGAGAAATTTCTGCAGGGATACAACAACGTATTGGTCCTGAATATGCCGGTCCCTTGGGAATTCTTCAAGCTCCGGCGGATGGGATCAAACTACTTTTCAAAGAAGATCTTCTACCATCTAGAGGAGATGTTCGGTTATTCAGTATCGGACCATCTATAGCAGTCATATCCATTCTACTAAGTTATTCAGCAATTCCTTTTGGCTATCGTTTTGTTCTAGCCGATCTCAGTATAGGTGTTTTTTTATGGATCGCTATTTCCAGTATTGCTCCTATTGGACTTCTTATGTCAGGATATGGATCGAATAATAAATATTCCTTTTCGGGTGGTCTACGAGCCGCTGCTCAATCCATTAGTTATGAAATACCGTTAACTCCATGTGTGTTATCAATATCTCTACGTGTGATTCGTTCGAACATGAACTTTTACCTCTTTCCTTTCTTTCTAGGAAAGGGGTTGAATGTATTGAATAGATATTTTTCTTTTTTTTTTTTTTATTCGTCATTCGGGTCAATGAATTAAACCAGATAGTTATATGAGTGAAACAAAACAGCTTATAAATTCGCAGTCAAAAGATTGATTCTCATTCCCTATGTACGAGAGTAAGGTGAAAGCAAACATAAGCAGTAGAAACTGTTTATCCCAAGATTGGTTGATTAGTCACCATGACTTGAAGCGGACGCAAAAGATCAACTTTATAGAGTTTTTACAATTGTATTGTATGTATTACCATACCGGGGATCAATCAAAAATGAGTGGACGGTTAGGAACACCAAGGTACACAAAGGATTAATAATAGAGATAATGTAAGGTATCCAAGAGGATATTTTGCCATAAAAGGAATCATAATGAGGACTTGAAGTTGGTAGAAATGATCAAGCAGTACTTCCTCACGATTCTGATCCAGAGTATGCTCTTATCCACTGATTAAAGAAATAACTATCAGGAACGAAATAATCCTTTCCTTTTTTGGTTTAGAATCCCTCTTTTTCTTTTTAGTGAGAAAGAAGAACAGGAACGAAAGAAATAAAATACAATAGGAAAACCCGAATACTATACTAAGATGTCTTTGTTTATCTCCTCCAACTCATCCATATTCATACGGATGGAATTCCTATCATGATTCATGAACTAGTGTATATAGTGTCTAATTATTTTTCGTAATCGAAAGATATGGATCATCTATTGATACAACGAGTACGAGTATTTTATTGAAGGATTAAGCTATTACTAAACAAAAATCAATTAGATTTTGAAAATAAAGGATGAGATCAATTCAGAAGCGCTTTTTATTTGTTTTTATAGCAGACAGAATTTCTTTGGTCGAATTCAGAACTCTCCGATGCATCTTTACTCTATCTACCCTACAAACATGGCAAAGTAATAAGGAACCAAAAATGTCTTTCGATTTATTTGTGGCCGTCGAGGAGCCGTATGAGGTGAAAATCTCATGTACGGTTCTGGAATAGCGATGGGAACGGTGATGTTATCATCGACTATGATTATCTAACAGTTCAAGTACAGTTGATATAGTTGAGGCACAGTCAAAATATGGGTTTTGGGGATGGAATCTGTGGCGTCAACCTATAGGGTTTTTAGTTTTTCTAATTTCTTCCCTAGCAGAATGTGAGAGATTACCCTTTGATTTACCAGAAGCAGAAGAGGAATTAGTAGCAGGTTATCAAACTGAATATTCAGGTATCAAATCTGGTTTATTTTACGTTGCTTCTTACCTAAATCTACTAGTTTCTTCATTATTTGTAACAGTTCTTTACTTAGGTGGGTGGGATCCATATATTCCGTACATATTCATTCCTGAACTTTTCGGAATAAATAAAACGGGTGGAGTCTTTGGAACAACAATTGGTATCCTTATCACATTAGCTAAAGCTTATTTGTTCCTGTTCATTTCTATCACAACAAGATGGACTTTACCTAGGATGAGAATGGACCAACTATTAAATCTTGGATGGAAATTTCTTTTACCCGTTTCCCTAGGTAATCTATTATTGACAACTTCTTCCCAACTCCTTTCACTGTAACAGAATCCATATTCGCAATTCATAACCCCTCTCAAGCAAGAGAAAGAAACATCAATTTATTCATAGATATCCACGGTATGTTACCTATGGTGACTAGATTCATGAATTACGGCCAACAAACAATACGAGCAGCAAGGTACATTGGTCAAAGTTTCATGATTACCTTATCTCACGCGAATCGTTTACCTGTAACTATTCAATATCCTTATGAAAAATCGATCGTATCAGAACGTTTCCGCGGTCGAATCCACTTTGAATTTGATAAATGCATTGCTTGTGAAGTATGTGTTCGTGTATGTCCCATAGATCTACCCGTTGTTGATTGGAGATTGGAAACAGATATTAGAAAGAAACGACTGCTTAATTATAGTATTGATTTTGGAATCTGTATATTTTGTGGTAACTGCGTCGAGTATTGTCCAACAAACTGTTTATCAATGACTGAAGAATATGAACTTTCTACTTATGATCGTCACGAGTTGAATTTTAATCAAATTGCTTTGGGTCGGTTACCAATGTCAGTAATTGGAGATTACACAATTCGACCAATTATGAATTCGACTCAAATAAAAATAGCCATGGATAACCAACCTCCTTAATTCAAGAACGATTACTAAGATTCAGTTTTGATCTAAAGGAGCGTAGTTTCTTTCTTTTTGATTGGTTAGTAACGACAAAACATAACAGTTGATTGTTGAGAATCACGGCTTGATTTGGATTTAAAATGGATTCATATATCCGTAATGATTTCGAAATATACAATTCCAACTGCTCTTTCGGATACAGAAGAAGGATTGGTCCAATAAGTGTATCTACATCAATCCACACCACACTGGGATTCAATTCAATTAGGAACGTATCCTTTACAAAAAAAAAAGAAATAAAGGGTAACCCTCTTGTTCCTGGCCCGGTCAGTAATCAGTAAGGTCATGAAATATTTCAACTTATTTATTTCTTATTTTTATTTTACACATAATGGATTTACCTGGACCAATACATGATATTCTTTTAGTGTTTCTGGGATCGGGTCTTATATTAGGAGGCCTGGGGGTGGTATTATTTACCAATCCAATTTATTCTGCCTTTTCATTGGGATTAGTTCTTGTTTGTATATCTTTATTCCATATTCCATCTAACTCCTATTTTGTAGCCGCAGCACAGCTCCTTATTTACGTAGGGGCCATAAATGTCTTAATCGTATTTGCTGTGATGTTCATGAGTGGTTCAGAATATTACAAGGATTTATATCTTTTGACAGTTGGAGATGGAGTCACTTTACTGGTTTGTACGAGTATTCTTTTTTCACTAATTACTATTATTTCAAATACGTCATGGTACGGGATTATTTGGACTACAAGATCAAACCAGATTATAGAGCAGGACCTGACAAGTAGCGTTCAACAAATAGGAATTCATTTATCAACAGATTTTTATCTTCCCTTTGAACTCATTTCTATAATTCTTTTAGTTGCCTTGATAGGTGCAATTGCTATGGCTCGTCAGTAATAAATACTTAGAATTATAAATTCAAAATAATAAAAAAGGCCCTGTTTTGTTCTGTGTTATGATTATCATATCACATCAGTTTTTCTTCAGTTCTATTTTTCTATTTTACTGTTATCTATGAAATTGAAGAGGTTTGAGTTTTAGTTCGATCTATTACTGATACCTTCCTTTGTTTCGTACTTGTTAGATTCTAGTCAATCAAATCGGTGAAATTTGACTCTTGTTCATATTGAAATCAATCTCGATTGATGAGGAGTTGGTCAATGATGACTGAGCATGTACTTATTTTAAGTGCCTATTTATTTTCTATCGGTATTTATGGATTGATCACAAGCCGAAACATGGTTAGAGCGCTTATGTGTCTTGAGCTTATACTGAATGCGGTTAATATAAATCTAGTAACATTTTCGAATTTATTTGATAGTCGTCAATTAAAAGGAGACATTTTCTCGATCTTTGTTATAGCTATTGCAGCCGCTGAAGCTGCTATTGGACCGGCTATTATTTCGTCGATCTATCGTAACAGAAAATCAACTCGTATCAATCAATCGAATTTGTTGAATAAATAGTCGATAGTCGTAATGATATAAATAAAGACAGATAGAATATTTACTAATTCTAATTAGTGGGTTATGGATAACCCGTATAACTATGTTTGCTGAAACGTAAGATATCAAAATATCTTGGCTCTCTTTCATGAACAGATCCAGAAGGAGATTGATTATCAAAAAAATTCTGGTAAACTACTGATTCGTCTGGTGTTTACAATATATGATTCAGTTACTACTTATTTGACCAGATCGAAAATTGATAACGTTTAAAAAATGGATAAATCCAATGTCACATTCAGTAAAGATTTATGATACATGTATAGGGTGTACTCAATGTGTACGAGCTTGTCCCACAGATGTATTGGAAATGATACCTTGGGACGGATGCAAAGCTAAGCAAATTGCTTCTGCTCCAAGAACGGAGGACTGTGTAGGTTGTAAGAGATGTGAATCCGCTTGTCCAACAGATTTCTTGAGTGTCCGGGTTTATTTATGGCATGAGACAACTCGCAGCATGGGTCTAGCTTATTGATACGTTTTATACAATTCCACTTGAATCCATTTGATTCCTTTTTACCGACAAAAACCCGCACTCGAGAAAATCGATTTTTCTCGAGTGCGGGTTTTTCTGGTCAAAGTCTATCTTGTCTTTATCACGAGTTATTTTCCTTGGTTAACAATAATTGTCGTTTTTCCAATATCCGCGGGTTTATCAATTTTCTTTCTCCCTCATAGAGGAAATAGAGTGGTTCGGTGGTACACTATTTGTATCTCCATGTTAGAACTCCTTCTAACAACTTATGCATTCTGTTATCATTTTCAATTGGACGATCCATTAATCCAATTGAAAGAGGATTATAAATGGATAAATATTTTTGATTTTCACTGGAGACTAGGAATCGACGGACTTTCCATAGGACCCATTTTACTGACGGGATTCATCACTACTTTAGCTACTTTAGCGGCTCGGCCAGTTACTCGAGATTCACGATTGTTCTATTTCCTAATGTTAGGAATGTACAGCGGTCAAATAGGATTATTTTCTTCTCGGGACCTTTTACTTTTTTTCATCATGTGGGAGTTGGAATTAATTCCTGTTTACCTACTTTTATCCATGTGGGGAGGTAAGAAACGTCTGTACTCAGCTACAAAGTTTATTTTGTACACTGCGGGGGGTTCAATTTTTCTCTTAATGGGAGTTCCAGGTATGGGTTTATATGGTTCCAATGAACCGACATTAAATTTTGAAACATCAGCTAATCAATCATATCCCTTGGAATTGGAAATAATATTCTATTTTGGTTTCTTTATTGCTTATGCTGTCAAATCGCCGAGTCTACCCTTACATACATGGTTACCAGATACCCATGGAGAAGCACATTACAGTACATGTATGCTTCTAGCCGGAATCTTATTAAAAATGGGAGCATATGGATTAATTCGGATCAATATGGAATTATTACCCCACGCCCATTCGATATTTTCTCCTTGGTTGATAATAGTAGGAACGATTCAAATAATCTATGCAGCTTCAACTTCTCCAGGTCAACGCAATTTAAAAAGGAGAATAGCCTATTCCTCGGTATCTCATATGGGTTTCATAATTATAGGAATTGGTTCCATAACCGATATGGGTCTCAATGGAGCTATTTTACAAATAATTTCTCATGGATTTATTGGCGCTGCACTTTTTTTCTTGGCAGGAACGACGTACGATAGAATACGTCTTGTTTATCTCGACGAAATGGGAGGAATAGCCATCCCCATGCCAAAAATATTTACCATGTTCAGTAGTTTCTCGATGGCTTCTCTTGCGTTGCCAGGAATGAGTGGTTTTGTTGCAGAATCGGTAGTATTTTTTGGAATAATTACTAGTCCGAAATATCTTTTAATGCCAAAAGTCATAATTACTTTTGTAATGGCAATTGGAATGATATTAACTCCTATTTATTCATTATCTATGTCACGTCAGATATTCTATGGATACAAGCTGTTTCATGTTCCAAATTCTTCTTTTTTGGATTCTGGACCACGCGAACTATTTGTTTCGATCTGTATCTTTCTACCCGTAATAGGTATCGGTATTTATCCCGATTTCCTTCTCTCACTATCAGTTGACAAGGCAGAAACTATTCTATCTAATTACTTTTATAAATAGTTTTCATCAATAAGGCGTCAAATAATCCTGCGATTTAAAAGATCGTTCACTGTACAATGAAAAAACAAAAGAAAAAATGAAGTGAATCGGAATTGGAATCAGATACATCTCGAGTTTTTGAGAACCATTTACATTTTCAATCACTACTAAATGGTCCTCAAAAACTCGCACAAACTTTCCTTATATGGATTGATATTCCTATGTATTTAGTCCATTTGTTCAATTAGATGTTAATGTGAATGAACCATAACTATGTAGTCCTATTCCTAATAGATTGACCCCAAAGTAGCATATCCAAATTATAAGAAATCCTGCAGAAGCCACAATTGCCGAATTCGCGCCTTGCAAATTCCGATTTGTTCTAATATGTAAATAAATCGCGAATATGGTCCAAGTAATAAATGCCCAAGTTTCCTTGGGGTCCCAATTCCAATAAGATCCCCAAGCCTCATTAGCCCATACCGCTCCCGAAAGAATACCTATGGTTAAAAAGGTAAACCCTAGACTAATGATACGATAACTCCAATGATCCAATCGCTGAGTCAATTGATACCTGTGATAATTTCTAAATGAAAGAAAAGAAGTGCTCTGTAAAAAACTTCTTTTTTCATTCAAGTAGTGGATCTCACTAAAGTAAAATGACCCTATTAATAAATTATTGCTTTTGCCAACAATGCCTATGTTTTTTCGAAATGTGATGAATAAAAGAGCTATTGATAATAATGATCCGCATAAAAGAGCTGCATAGCTCAATACCATCATACTTACGTGCATCATTAACCACTGGGATTGTAGAGCGGGGACTAATATTTCAGATTGATGTATTTGAGTTGAAAGACCCGAAGTCGCAAAGCCTTGGGTAAAAATAGCGCTTGGCGCGATTATTGTGCTTAAATCATTTTTATTTTTGTGGTTCTCTATTTTAGGAACCATATGAATAATGGAGAAACTCCACGAAAGGAAGATTAATGATTCATATAAATCACTTAATGGAAAATGTCCCGAATAAATCCAACGAGTAACTAATAATCCTGTTATACAGAAAAAAGTGGCTATCATGCCTTTTTCTGACGAATCATATAGTCCTACAATTTCATGGACTAAGAAAGTCATCAAATGAATCGTAATAACAATTGAAACGATCGAAAAAGAGATATGAGTTAATATATGTTCTAGGGTCGCAAATATCATAAAAAATTATTAAAAAGAGGTCCCCAATTACAAAATTGTAGTTCCGAATTATATTTATTATAGGATTTCTTGTGCCCCCCTTAGAAATGCCGCCACTCGGATTCGAACCGAGATGCTTTAGCACTGCTTCCTAAGAGCAGCGTGTCTACCGATTTCACCATAGCGGCTTGATCGAAGTCATAATAGTCCATATGATGTTCAATCGTCAATATTGAAGAATTCAATGCAATATGTTTTAGGAAACGTTAGAATCGACGAATAAAGACTTGTTCAAATGAATATTTGAACGCTCAATAATATTATTGCAATGTGCTGTCATTTTTAACAACGGGTTTTCACGTAGTATAAACTCTCTCGGAACAGTTGGAACTAGACGATTATGGCCTCAGTTGAGGTCTAGAACTAAGAAATTTCCCTTCAGTATTTTTGATAATTCATTTTTCAATGAACAAAAGAAAATAAATAAATAGGCTTTTTTATGTATCACAATTGGATAACTAGATCCAAGGGCTTTCTGGAAATTTTTATTTAGTTTGGTATTCAAACTGTATTAATGGTTGGGATCCTGATTGTATACATAATTCGTCGTGTGAAGATTTACCAAACTGGTTAGGTATTGGGCTTTATATAAAATAAAAGAGTTTCAATCTCTATCAGAATTTTATTTTCTCATAAGGTATGTAATTTACATATAAATTAAATAAAGTCTATTAGAAAGAAAATCCATATCTAAAATAGATCTTACGTTTGGACCCTAGAATTGATCAATCTATATATCCGAATCTATTTTGGATTGCGGAAGATGGACTTCTTGTTCATACATAAATATCGATCTAAAGGGGATCCGAAAAGTTACAAAGCAAAGTCTTAAAATATTTTAATCCATTATTTTCATAGTTTCAAGGATTCAGTAATTTTTACTACAGATTTTATACCCGCCTACGGAAAAAAATTTTTCATAAAGGGAGCGTGATTCATACTTGTTTCAAATTTTCCAAAAATATTAATGACGTATAACTATTTGGGATACATAATCAAATTCACTTTTCACAATAAAAAAATTTTTGTGAAAAGTGAATTGATGGGGAAAATAACAATCCCCATCTCTCCTATGATAAAAATTGACTTTAATGAAAAGTCAAACCTTTTATTTATTTTATTTTTATTTATTTATTTTTTTCAAAATAAATAAATAAATAAATAAAATAGTATTGTCATTAGAACCCAATAGATAGAATAATTTTTCTTCTACATACCACAACAGCCGGTTCAGTTCTATTTCATATAGATGAGTTTAAAACATGTGAATTTTTTATTTTGATTTTATAAATCATCCAATTCATCGAGTCATGTCGATGCAGATTATTCCAAAGCTTTATTACCTGTTTGTCGGACAAAAAAAACTTTTTGAATACCCGGTAGAAATAGATTTAGCTAAAGATAAAGCTTTTACCGCTGCCCAATATCCCTTTTTCTTCCAAATATTTCTACGAATACGCTTTTTTGACATAGAAGTACGTTTCTTTGGAACCGCCATTTCAATTTTTAAATAAAGAAGAGACTCTTATAGTTGGATGTGAAAGACATGTATATGTATTGTTCATAATGGATCGCTCTTGGCATTGATTATCTATATTTATTCTGTAGCGGATACTTCCTTCCCCCATAACATACAAAAGTGTGGATACGTGTGTACCGCCTAGAGTACACTAGGGACAAAGAAAAAAGAAATAGAAGAAAAACGATGTGGTTTTCAAAAGAATTTTTTGTTTTACATCTCTATTACATATACATACAATGCCCCGAGAACGAATAATTCGTACTAAATGAATATTCGTATTCATTCGACATAATAGTTAAATGATTGAAAATATCCTATTCTTTCTTTATCTTATAAAATATCTTACTTAAAAAGTCACATTAACTTGGTTATTTGACCAATTCAATTGTAACTTCTTTATTTGAAATTTTTTTTTTTTTCTTCAATATTGGAGAAAGAGAAGAGTCTGAATAATGAAGAATTCAAAAATAATATTTGAATTCTTTTAGGTCTTTATTTTCTTATTTATTTGATTATTGCTCCCTCCGAAAGAGAGAAGAACTGGGGAATCGGAAACAATTAATAAGAATTAAAAAAGTTTGATTTCATTATGGAACATACATATCAATATGCATGGATCATACCTTTCGTTCCACTTCCAGTTACTATATCAATAGGATTGGGACTTCTACTTGTTCCGACTGTGACAAAAAATGCTCGTCGTATGTGGGCTTTTCCTAGTGTTTCATTGTTAAGTATAGTTATGGTTTTTTCGGCCGATATATCTATTCAACAAATAAATGGCAGTTCCGTCTATCAATATCTATGTTCTTGGACTATCAATAATGATTTTTCTTTCGAGTTCGGCCATTTAATCGACCCACTTACTTCTATTATGTCAATACTAATCACTACTGTTGGAATCATGGTTCTTATTTATAGTGACAATTATATGTCTCATGATCAAGGATATTTGAGATTTTTGACTTCTATGAGTTTTTTCACTACTTCCATGTTGGGATTAGTTACTAGTTCCAATTTGATACAAATTTATATTTTTTGGGAATTGGTAGGAATGTGTTCGTATCTATTAATAGGTTTTTGGTTCACACGACCAATTGCAGCAAATGCTTGTCAAAAAGCGTTTGTAACGAATCGTGTAGGGGATTTTGGTTTATTATTAGGAATCTTAGGTTTTTATTGGATAACGGGTAGTTTTGAATTTCGGGATTTGTTCGAAATTTTGAATAACTTGATCCATAATAATAGGGTAAATTCTTTATTTGCTATTCTGTGTGCCTTTCTATTATTCGTCGGTGCAGTTGCTAAATCTGCACAATTTCCCCTTCATGTATGGTTA